TAGCCAACGTTGCAGGTTGGATGGCTGAGTATAAAGGCGATAAATTGTAAATTTATAGACGAAATAAAGTTTCTCTGACTAGGCTTTGTAGTGGAAAAAAGACGCTAGACTGCAATTCTAGAGATGTAATTAAATTACCTTAGCTTAAGGTTTAAGAGACTGCGGACTCTTATGGGGAACTTTGAAGGTTACTAGTTTTTTTAACTTAAAACCTTAATACAGGAAAAGCCCTAAGAAGGGGTAAAAAATGGGGGAAAAGTTAATTAAAGTTATTGCTAATAAGATAGATTGAGGTGAAGAGGGGAGTCCAGTTTTTATTTTAGGAGATGAAAAAACTATAGAAGAAATAGCAATTCGTAAGTAAAAAAATAAGGTAAGGAGGGCGCTTATTAGTAAAATTGATAATCAAATAATTGATTTAGAAAAAATAAATTGTTGAATAATAAGTCATTTTGGAAAAAATCCTGTAAGGGGAGGCATTCCTCCTATTGAGAGTAGAGACAGAAAAAGTGCAAGAATAATTGGTTTGGAGTAAACTCTGAAAGAAGATAGTTGGTTAAAGTGGTAAATTTGGTAAGTGTGTAAAATAAGCATTACTGAAGAGGATACTATTGCGTAAGTTAAAAAGTAAATTGTTCATATTTGTTCGTTGAATATAATGGCGGCCAGCATTCAAGCTATATGATTGATGGAAGAGTAGGCTAAAATTTTACGAGTAAGGGTTTGATTTAGCCCTCCAATTGCCCCAACTACCGCAGATAAAGTTGACGCCGTTATTAAAATAACTGGCGAGGAGCCTAGTTGAGTTATTATTAATAACAGCATGGGAGCCACTTTTTGAACAGTAGAAATTATAATACATTGGGGCCAGGTAATTCCTTGTATAACTGGTGGGAATCAAAAATGGAAAGGCGCTGCTCCTATTTTTAATAACAGGGCTAGAGTAATAGTAATAGTTGTGATATCTTGTAAATAAAGTGAAAGTGGGGCCCTGGCTAAAATAAGAGATGAGCCAAGGGCTTGGATTAAAAAATATTTTAACGATGATTCTGAAGAATAGCGATTGGATTTAGAACTTAAAAGAGGGATAAATGAAAGAAGATTTAATTCTAGCCCAATTCAAGCTATGAATCAAGAGGAGGCTGAAAAAGTGGTTGCTGTGCCTATAAGCAGGGTAAGAAAAAATAAGATTTGGGAGGGCTGAAGAGTTAAAATTAAAAAGAGAAAAGTCTTCATAGACGGGTTATGAGCCCATAAGCTTAAATATTAGCTTATCTTTTTACGATACAACTTAGTGTAAAGGCACGTAAAGTTTTGATCTTTGAAGAATTGGTGCAATTCCATTATTTGTAGTGGGGGTGGGTGTAATAGTGACGGAAATCCGCATTATCCGCCCTATCAAGACGGCCTTTTAGTCAAGCACACTATTGTGTTTTTTTTTAAAAAAAAAAAATCATGGGAAAATTAATTTGTATAAATTATAGAAGAGAAATTCACTACTCGGGTTTTATTTTTTTAGGGGAAATAACATTGTATAGATTTTAGAAGTAAAAACAACAGGGTGGTTAAATTTTTCTTTTTCAACTGATAATATAATCTAATTTAGATTTATATTCAAACCTTTAATTAAAAACTTTATATGTTATTTAAAGCTATAGAATTAATATATATCTTTATAAATATAATTATTATTAACACTATTGAGTTCTTCTTCCTCCCTAGATATTAGGAAGAAGAACATAAGTGTTAATAATAATTATTTTTAAATTAAAGATCTGTGAAATTTTTTGTGCGTAAGAGAGATCCCAAGGTTGAGGTCCTTAAAATATTGTTATTTAATTTTTTGTCATTTTTTTAAATTTTTTACTGAAAATATTAGTTGTTAAATTCTAACTTAAACTAGTTTTATAGAATTGAAGACTTAATTCTTAGGGTGAAATTTTCTGTGCGTAAGAGAGATCCCAAGGTTGAGGTCCTTAAAATATTGTTATTTAATTTTTTGTCTAAAACTAGTTATAAAGAATTTAAATATTATTCATAAAATATTATCCCAAGGTTGAGGTCCTTAAAATATTGTTATTTAATTTTTTGTCTTTTTTTTAAATTTTTTACTGAAAAAAATAGCTAATTACAATTAGCTACTAGATTAAGAATGAGTGTAATTTTACTTAAATGATAAGTTTAATTCTTGTTTATTTTTCTATTAGTCACAAGCATTCTATGAGAGTGATTACGTGCATACTGTAAAAGTTGATCTTTAGTATTATAGTTCTCAGTGTAGAGAATTGGAGGATTAATTAAGGTTTAAATTAGTTATGTGAAAGGAACACGGGTTAAGATTGTGCCAGCAGCCGCGGTTAGACTGATAGTGTGAGTAGAAAAATCTGAGTTAGTAGTTAGAATGTAAGGTTTAATTAAATTTGAATTTGAAAGTTGAGGGTGAAATTTATCTCTTTTTATTATTGAGATTTGGACAAACTTTTTTTGAAGCTATGAAAATTTAGGTACAAAATAGGATTAGATACCCTAGTATGCTTGATTGAAAATTATAATACTTGATTAGTAAATAGTTATGTTCTTGAAATTTAAAGAATTTGGCGGCCCTTCAGTCCAGTTAGAGGAACCTGTCCTGTAAACGATAAACCACGAATTATTTTACTTTCTTTTGCTTATTTCAATTAGTATACCGTCATTATTAGATAATTTTTAAATAAATTAATTTTAATAGATTTGTTTTCTAGTATATTAGATCAGGGTGCTGTCAATAGGAAAGAAGAGATGGGTTACAATAATATTTAATTATTATGAATGTAAAATTGAAATTTTTTACGGAAGGAGGATTTAATAGTAGTAAGTTTGTAGTTAGTACTTGCGGCAGTGGTTCTGAAGTGTGTACAAATCGCCCGTCGCTCTCACTATCAATGTGAGATAAGTCGTAACAAGGTAGGTGTACCGGAAGGTGCCCCTAGTATTAATATGAATTGTAGCTTAATTAGAAGCATCTCGGTTACGTTGAGAAGATCACTGGCGGTAGTGCAGTTCAAATAGAAAGTTGTTAAATTGGAATTTCTTAAATTGTTTCTTACCTTTATTAATGGATAATAGATATTTTAAATAAAAAATTGTGTTTTTTGGGAGTAAGTATGGTAGTGAAAAGTTAGTTTGAGGTTGTAGTTTAGTTTGGTACCGTGAGGGATTGTTATTTATTTAGCAAAAAGAAAAATTTTATTTTTGTACCTTTTGTATCAGGGACAATCAAAATAATCAATTTATTGGTTGATTTCTCGAAATGGAATGAGTAAATATATTATTATCGTTTATGTGGAAAAATAAAATTATCAATAATGTATTAGTGGTGAAACGCCAGTCGACTTTCTTTTATCTAGTTTTTTCTGAAACAAATTTAATTTGACCTTTTATTATTAAAAAATAAAAGTTAGATCTTAAGAGGGATAAGCTTCTTAAGTGGAATAGGGCTAAAAATAAATGATTCTTTTATTTAGGCTTAAGATCAGCCATATTTTTATATCGTTTTAGATAATAGGGGTATAAATGATTATTTATATATTGCCTACATTAAATAGGAAAAATTTTATTTTAATTTATTTTTTAATTTTAAAATGATTGTATTAGTATATAATATTTTGTTAAAAAAAAAATTAAATTATTAATTTAATTTTATAGTTAAGTGAAGCTATAGTTAAAGAACTCGGCAAATTTTACTTCTGCCTGTTTATCAAAAACATGTCTGTGTGGAGGTATTGATACACAGTCTGGCCTGCCCCCTGAAAAATTTAAAGGGCCGCGGTATTTAAACCGTGCTAAGGTAGCATAATAAATAGTCTTTTAATTGAGGTCTAGTATGAATGGTCGGACAGGAAGTAAGCTGTTTTAATTGTAAAATTTGAATTTTACTTTTAAGTGAAAAGGCTTAAATTAGATAGGGGGACGATAAGACCCTATAAAGCTTTACATTTTATTTGTTAGTTGTAGGATTTAAGGTTTTTTATTCTTGTCAAATAAAAATGTTTCGTTGGGGCGACGAGAATATAAAATGGTAACTGTTTTTATAAGAAAATAAATTTTTTTAGGAGTATTGATCCTTTGTAGAGATTAGAAGAATAAAGTTACTTTAGGGATAACAGCGTAATTTTTCTTGAGAGTTCATATCGACAGAAATAGTTGCGACCTCGATGTTGAATTAAGATTTCTCCTAGGTGTAGCAGTTTTGGAGGTGGGTCTGTTCGACCTTTAAAATCTTACATGATTTGAGTTCAGACCGGCGTGAGCCAGGTTAGTTTCTATCTTTTATTTATATAGTGGTTATTTTAGTACGAAAGGAGAGAGTAGCTAAAAAATTTTTTTTAAAAAGGTGGACGGTAATTACCTTGGCAGATGAATGTACTAGATTTAGGATCTAGTTATATAGTGTATAACTATAGGTAACAGTGTGGTTGTTAAAGGTAAATGCGATTATACTTTTAGTTAAAATTATTAGATATTTAGTTCTTATTATTTTTGTACTAGTAGCAGTGGCCTTCGTTACTTTATTGGAGCGCAAAGTCTTAGGTTATATCCAAATTCGTAAAGGGCCTAATGTAGTAGGATACGGGGGGCTATTGCAGCCTTTCGCGGATGCTGTAAAGTTGTTCAGAAAAGAGCAAACTTTCCCAACTCTCTCGAATTTTATTCCTTATTATTTATCCCCCGTTTTTAGGTTATTTGTAGCCTTACTGGTGTGAATTGTACTCCCCTATAACTTAGGGATGGTTAGATTTAAGATAAGAGTTCTATTTTTTCTTTGCTGTACTAGTCTAGGGGTTTACACAACAATAGGAGCCGGCTGGTCATCTAATTCTAAATATTCTTTATTAGGGTGTTTACGAGCTGTGGCCCAAACTATTTCTTATGAGGTAAGATTGGCTCTTATCTTATTAAGATTTTTGCTTTTAATTGGGGGAGTAGATTTAACTTTATTTTTTGATTACCAACGTCATATGGATTTTATTTTTTTAACTTTTCCTTTGGCTTTAGTCTGATTTGCCTCTTGTCTAGCAGAAACTAACCGCACCCCTTTTGATTTCGCAGAAGGAGAGTCAGAGCTAGTGTCTGGATTTAACACGGAGTATAGGGCGGGGGGCTTTGCTTTAATTTTTATAGCTGAGTATGCTAGAATTTTATTTATGAGAGTTTTATTTTGTATCATTTTTTTAGGGGGAGATTTAGTGTCCGTACTTTTTTACTTTAAAGCTGTGTTTATTGCTTTTTGTTTTATTTGAGTACGTGGCACTTTACCTCGGTTTCGATATGATAAACTTATATATTTAGCTTGAAAAAGATTTCTACCTGTGGCTTTAAACTATATTTCATTTTATTTCGGGGTGAAAATCTTATTTTCTGTTTTTTTATTTTAATTGTACCAAAGTTAGAATAAGTTGTTAAGAGAGTTGAACTCTTTTTTTGTGCTTTCAAAACACATACTTTCCTGAAAGATAAACAACTAATCTAATATTTTATCTCAAATGATAAGTGTGACAGGGTTAACTAAATAGTATAGAAAATAAATTACAGTTAAAATTTGACCTGTTAAAACGTAGGGGTCTTCCACAGGTCGGGCCCCGATTCATGTTAAAAGAATTACAGTTGTTACTAAGGTTCAAAATATAATTTGATTTAAAGGGTAGAAAGTTAGTCTGCGGAACTTTGCCTTGTGGGTGAACGGTAGAATAAATAGGATCGCCACTGAGACTACTAGGGCGACGACTCCCCCTAGCTTATTAGGAATAGACCGAAGAATAGCGTAGGCAAATAAAAAGTATCACTCCGGCTGGATATGAGCGGGGGTAACTAAGGGATTCGCGGGGATAAAATTATCTGGGTCTCCTAGTAAGTAGGGGTTTAAAAGAGTAATCATAGTGAGCGCTAGAAGTATTACTACGAATCCGGCAATGTCTTTAAAAGAAAAATAAGGATGGAATGGAATTTTATCTACTTGTGATGAAATTCCTAGGGGGTTGTTGGACCCTGTTTGGTGTAAAAAAAGAATATGAACTATTGTTGCGGCAGCAACGGCAAAGGGGAAGAGAAAGTGGAATGCAAAAAATCGCATTAAGGTGGCGTTGTCCACGGCGAACCCTCCTCAAATTCATTGAACAAGATCTGTTCCTACATAAGGAATCGCAGAAAAGAGGTTAGTAATAACGGTTGCCCCCCAAAAGGATATTTGACCCCATGGTAAAACATACCCTAAAAAGGCCGTCGCCATAGTTAAAAACAGGATTACAACCCCTACTATTCATGTATGTATATAAATAAAAGACCCGTAATAGATGCCTCGGCCGATGTGTATATATAGACAAATAAAAAAGAAAGAAGCTCCATTTGCGTGGAGCGTTCGGAGAAGTCACCCGTAATTAACATCTCGGCAAATATGAGCGATTCTGGAAAAGGCTAAATCAATGTGGGCTGTGAAATGTATAGCTAGAAAAAGCCCAGTGATGATCTGGATAATTAAACAGAGGCCGAGTAAGGAGCCAAAGTTTCATAAAATAGAAATATTAGCTGGGGTGGGGAGATCAACAAGGGCTCCGTTAGCGATTTTGAATAAAGGGTGTGCTTTACGTAGAGGCATTGACATTAATTTAGGCGCAGGGCTCCAAAGTGGGCAGAAGTAATTTTTACTGCTACAATTAAGGTGAGAAGAAGGTATATAATAATAAAAATCGTTAAGTTTATGGACTGAGGGTTGTATATAGTTCTTAGTGAAGCTGGAAAATTTGATATAATTTGATCTAGAGATGTGAATGATTTTTCAATTGAAGGAAGCTGGGGAGAAATCAAGGGGTCTTTTAATAAAAAAATTAATCTTATTCTTGGGAGAGCAAGAATTAAAATTGTAAGTCAGGAAGAGAGGGAAAATGATTCGTTTGGGGCTAAAGATGCGACATAGATAAAAAGAACTAATATGGCCCCAAGAAAAATTAAAAATAAAATATAGGAAAATCAAGTAGTTTTTGCTAGTAGGCTAGTTGTCCCACAAATAATGATTGTTTGGGCAAGGAGAGTTACCCCTAAGGCGAGTGGGTGTGTAGTTTGGGTGAAGAGAATGGATAAAGAGATAATAATTGCTGATCTTGTATATAAGATAGAAATATCAGAAAATAGTTTAAAAAAATTTTAGTTTTGGGGACTGAAGATAAGAGTTTGTTCTTTTTTCTGAAGATTTGAGAGGAACCCCTCATTATCGATTTACAAGACCGATGTTTTAATTTAAACTATCAAAGCTAATGGTAATTCTTAATACAATTGTTGTAATTGTTCCTATTTTTATATTATTATGTGGGATTGGATCTTTTGTGGGGGGCCGTAAGCATTTACTTAGAACTTTATTGAGACTAGAGTATATTATACTTAGAGTATTCTGGTTGATAATTCTTATAATTAGGTTTGTGGGGAGGGACAGGTATTTTGTATTATTTTTTTTAACACTTGCTGCTTGTGAAGGAGCCTTGGGCTTGGCTTTATTGGTATCTGTAGTTCGTACCCATGGTAACGATAATTTTAGAAGGTTTATAGTTTTACAATGCTAAAGTTTATTTTTTTATCCGTATTGATGGCTTTTAGGGCTCAGAGTTGAGTAGTTGTTCAAACTCTTCTATTAGTAGCGTCTTTCTTCTTTAGATTAGGCTGTGCCATAGATTTTTTTATTGGACATTTAAGGTTGGGGCTGGGGGTAGACTCTGTAGGGTATATTTTAATTTTACTTAGATTTTGAATTACTACTTTAGTAGTAGGAGGGAGAAATAAAGTAAGGGAAAGGAATAATTACCCTTCTCTTTTTTTATTAGTAAATATTATTTTATTAAGGAGGTTAGTACTCACTTTTTCTTGTTCTGATTATCTGCTTTTTTATATTTGTTTTGAAACTTCTTTAATCCCTACTTTAATTTTAATTTTAGGTTGAGGGTACCAGCCTGAACGATTACAGGCAGGGGTGTATATATTATTTTATACACTATTTGGTTCTTTGCCTTTATTAGTATCATTAATTAGGTTATACAAATTAGGGGGGACTCTTGTTTTTAGGCTTGTGCCTGCAATTGAGGGGCCTGGGGCTATTTCTTTTATTTGATATATCTGTTCAATTTTTGCTTTTTTTGTTAAACTGCCTATATTTATAGTGCATTTGTGGCTGCCCAAAGCACATGTGGAAGCACCCGTGGCCGGGTCTATAATTTTAGCGGGAGTTTTACTTAAATTAGGAGGGTACGGGCTGATACGGGTATGCCCCATTTTCACAAGGGTGGGGGTAAAAAGTTCTTGGGTTTGAGTGAGGCTAGGAATTGTAGGAGGAGTGATTGTGAGAATTATATGTTTACGTCAAACGGATATCAAGGCTTTAATTGCTTACTCTTCAGTAGCTCATATAGGATTGGTTTTATGTGGCTTTATACTTTTTAGGTGGTGGGGGTTAAGGGGGGCCGTGGCTGTAATAGTGGGGCATGGGTTGTGTTCTTCTGGGCTATTTTGTTTAGCCAATATGGTTTATGAACGATTAGGGAGTCGGAGATTAATAATTAGAAAGGGGTTAATAAATTTTATACCTAGGATGGCTCTTTGATGATTTTTATTGAGAGCGGGGAATATGGCGGCCCCCCCAACTTTGAATTTATTAGGAGAAATTAGTTTAATTATAAGGGCTATTTCATGGTGTAAATTATCTATATTAGGGATCGGGGGTTTGGCTTTTTTTAGGGCCGCCTACTCTTTATATATATTTTCTATGAGTCAACATGGGAAGTTTTTTAGTTCTTTATTTTCATGCTGTTCTGGGCAAGTTCGAGAATATTTAGTTTTAATATTACATTGACTCCCGTTAAACATTATAATTCTTAAAGGAGGGATTCTAGTTATCCCTTGTTGTTCAAATAGTTTAAAAAAAATGTTGGTTTGTGGGGCCAAAGATGTTGAAAATAGCTTTGGGCAGTGTTGTGATATGTTCGTATAAATTTAACAAGAATAGTTTTTCTTATAATTATTTCTATAATATCTGCAGTAAGATCTTTGTATATACTTGTGGGGGGGTATTGTTGTTATATCGAGTGAGAAATTATTACAATTAACTCTTGTTCTTTGGGGATAACGCTAATTTTAGATTGAATATCAATGTTATTTATGTCTTTTGTCACTTTTATTTCTGCTATAGTTTTATTTTATAGGGGGGGCTATATGAGAGGAGATGAAAATATAACGCGGTTTATTTATTTGGTCCTTGGGTTTGTGGCCTCAATGGGGTTTTTAATTGTAAGCCCTAATATGGTTAGAATTCTATTAGGGTGGGATGGGCTAGGGTTAGTCTCTTACGCACTGGTAATTTATTACCAGAATGAAAAATCTATAAATGCTGGGATGTTGACAGCTTTGTCTAACCGTGTAGGAGATGTGGCTATTCTTTTAAGAGTGGCTTTAATGTTTGAGTTAGGGGGGTGAAGATTTATTTTTTATGTGGACAGGGCTAAAATTTCGTCAATTAGTTGGCTGGCGGGGTTAGTTATTTTAGCTGGAATGACGAAGAGGGCTCAAATTCCTTTTTCAGCTTGACTCCCTGCAGCAATAGCTGCCCCTACCCCCGTTTCTGCTTTAGTACATTCTTCTACGTTAGTTACTGCTGGGGTGTACTTATTAATTCGGTTTAGGCCCGCTCTCGGGGGGTTAGAACAAAGTAGCTTACTACTTTTAGCGGGGCTAACAATATTTATAGCAGGGCTTGGGGCTAATTTTGAGACTGATTTAAAAAAAATCATCGCGCTATCCACTTTAAGACAGTTAGGGGTAATAATAAGAGTTTTGGCCCTGGGCTATAGAAAATTAGCTTTTTTTCATTTGTTAGCACACGCGTTATTTAAAGCTTTGTTGTTTATATGCGCTGGCTCAATTATTCATAGGGCGGGGGGTTCCCAAGATATTCGTAGAATGGGAGCCTTGGTATATTTTATACCATTAAGTGTGGCTAGAATTAATTTAGCCAATTTAGCCTTATGCGGGACCCCTTTTTTGGCTGGCTTTTATTCTAAAGATTTAATTTTAGAAGTGGCTTTTTGTAGTATTTTGAATGAGTTTTGTATTTTGCTATTAGTGTTGGCTACCGGCCTAACAGTGTGCTATACTTTTCGTTTAGTTTACTATCGGGTTTGAGGGGATTTTCATTTGATAACTTTGAGGAGGGTTTGAGACGAAGATACTGTCATAACACTCCCTATAATTTGTTTGGGGGCTGCTGCTGTGGTTGGGGGGGCTGGTCTTTCATGGTTGATTTTCCCGTCTCCTTGAATCATTTGCTTACCTTTGGGGGTGAAAGTGTTGGCTTTCATTGTTAGTTTTATCGGGGGGACCATTGGGTATATTTTTAATCTTATTGTCGAGAGTCATTTTTTGACTTTTCCGTCTAAGCATAGAGTTATTAGATTTGTCGGGGCCATGTGATTTATGCCTTTTTTATCAACTTATGGAGTCAGAAATTCTTTTTTGAAGGCGGGCCTCGTTTATACCCGAGCGGGGGACGGAGGTTGACTTGAATGTTATGGGGCTCAAGGGGGGCATTCTTCATTTATGAAATCTTCATTTTACTTGCAAGTGGCCCAGGATAATAGAATTAAGATCTACATCGTTATGTTTGTATTTTGACTGATTCTCTTCGGGCTGGTATTGTTATAGACTCAAGTAGCTTAGAATAGAGCGATACATTGAAGATGTAGAGGGGGCAGAATTGCCTTTGGGTGTTTTTAAAAGGGGGTTTACCTTTAGTTTTACAATGAAAATGTAATGTGTTATTACACCATAAGAACAGGAATAAAAACGGAATTTAACCGCTTAAACATAAAGTTAGAAGCTTTTATTTGCTCAGCTTACCCCTTTAGTTAGAAATTTAATTTCAATTCTATCATTAACAGTGATACGCCTCTAATTTGGCTTTAACTAATTTAAAATTAGGGGTGGCTGCCCACCAAACTTTAGGCCGAAACTAAAAGCGATTTTCGCTTCCTAATTAAAGTTAACCCTCTAGGGTACTTTTTGAATGCAACCCAAATGTCATAGTTGACTATAACTTTAGAGGGCTCACTCCAAGGCTCCTTGGTTTCATTCGTGGTAAAGACCTAAAAGTAAGATACCTACAAAAAATAACCCTGTGAATACTCAAGATTTAATATTAGTGAAGTTTATAATTGAAGCAAGAGGGAGTAGTAATGTAATTTCTACATCAAAAATTAAAAAAATTAGAGCAATTAAAAAAAATCGAAGGGAAAAGGGGAGCCGTGCGGATCTTTTAGGGTCAAACCCACACTCGAATGGGGAGTTTTTTTCTCGGTCTAAAATAGTTTTTTTAGCTACAAAAGAAGAAATTAATATAACTACTGAGGAAATAATAAAAACTAATGTAATAATTAATGTAATTAAAAGGATTATTTTTTCTGGAAAGCCCAGACTTATTGATTGGAAGTCAAGTATACTTTTTATACTAAAAAAATATACTACCCCCCTCATCAGTAGATTGAAATATATAAGAATAGCCATACTACATCTACAAAGTGTCAATATCATGCGGCCGCTTCAAACCCAAAATGGTGTTTAGAAGAAAAGTGGCATATATATATTCGGTATAAACATACTAGTAAAAATGAAGACCCAATAATTACATGGAGTCCATGAAACCCTGTCGCTACAAAAAATGTTGAGCCGTAAACTGAATCTGCGATAGTGAATGGGGCTTCATAGTATTCTATAGCTTGAAGGGCGGTGAAATATAAACCTAAAAGTACCGTAATAGTGAGTCCTTGGAGAGCTTGCGTGAGGTTAGCTTCTATTATAGCATGGTGGGCTCATGTCACAGTAGCACCTCTCGCCAAGAGAATGGCAGTATTAAGAAGGGGGATTTGGAAGGGGTTAAAAGCTTGAATTCCTATCGGAGGTCAGCATCTTCCAACTTCGATCGTTGGAGATAGCCTTCTGTGAAAAAAAGCTCAGAAAAAAGAGAAGAAAAATAAAACTTCAGAGGTAATAAATAGAATTATGCCCCATTGAAGACCAAGGACCACCCGGGAAGTGTGCAGCCCTTGGTAAGTGCCTTCCCGGGTGATATCTCGCCACCATTGAATTATTGTAAGAATTGTGGCAAGAAGCCCTAAAAGTAACAAATCTATGTTAAACTGGTGGAATCATTTAACTAAACCTGTAGTAATTATTATTGCTCTGATTGAACCCGTGAGAGGTCATGGGCTTATATCTACTAAATGATAGGTGTGTTTGTGGAGTGACATTAGTTTACTTCACTGGCGTACAATCTTCTAAGAACTGCAAAGACGTAGGATTGAATAATGGCGACGGCCGATTCTAAAAGCAATAATAGAATTTGGGAAAAAATTAAAACTGATAGCAAGTACGTGGAGAGAGAGGGGCCCGCGTTGCCTAGTAAAGTTAGTAGCAGATGCCCTGCAATTATGTTGGCAGCCAACCGAACCGCGAGAGTCCCGGGCCGAATTACATTTCTTACTGTTTCAATTAACACTATAAAAGGTATTAATGCCCCGGGGGTCCCTAAGGGGACTAAATGAGCAAATATATGCTGAGTGTGGTTAATTCAACCAAACACTATAAATGAAACCCAGAGAGGCAATGCGAGGGCGAGTGTTATGGCTAAATGTCTAGTTCTAGTGAAGACATAGGGTAACAGTCCTAGAAAATTATTAAATATAACCAATCTAAATAAACTTACGAATATAAGAGTTTCTCTTGCATTTGTAGGCCCCAACAATACTTTAAATTCTTGGTGCAAGGTTTTAGTAATTGAGGACCACAAGATTGACCATCGAGATGGTATAGCTCAAAAAATATAAGGAATAAAAAGGAGGCCTAGCACTGTAGAAGTCCAATTTAATGAGAGATTTAAGACTCTAGAAAGAGGGTCGAATCTGGAAAATAAATTAGTTATCATTTTCAATTTAATTTATTAGTGGGGGCAGGAGGAGATATTACCAGCTGAGTCCTTGGAACTTTAAGAAAATAATTTGAAATGATAAATAAAATGTAAATTACTGTAAAAAAAATAAATAAATTTAATCAGAATAAGGGGGCTATTTGAGGGATATAAAAATATTGTTTAAACAATGATTTAAGTACGACAAACTTATGTTATTAGACTTAACTAATTTTTAATTGGCCACCAGAAGCAGACGCAGTTGCTATAATAGGCTTAAAAGACCTACACTTACTTTCAGTCATCTGGTGAGTTGTTTCTTAGGTTAGAGACTCATGAGAGAAAAGAGTTTGTAGTTGTTCTTTCAACCACAATTGGTATAAATCTGTGATTTGCCCCGCAAATTTCAGAACATTGCCCGTAGAAAAGCCCTGGTCGGTTAATAGTGAATCTTACTTGGTTAAGTCGGCCAGGAACTCCGTCTGCTTTTACCCCTAAGGCAGGGACAGTCCATGAGTGGAGAACATCGGCGGCTGAAACTAAAATTCGAATCTGAGTATTTATGGGTAGAATTGTCCGATTATCTACGTCTAAGAGTCGGAACCCTCTGTCTGTAAGTTCATTTGACGCAATTATATAAGAGTCAAAGTTAACTTGGATAAAATCGGAGTATTCATATCTTCAGTATCATTGGTGACCAATAGCTTTAATTGTAATTCTGGGGTCATTGATTTCATCCAAAAGATATAGTAAGCGGAGAGAGGGCAAGGCAATAAAAATTAAAATAATTGCTGGAAGAACTGTCCAAATGATTTCAATAGTTTGACCTTCTATTAGAAAATGATCTGTAAGAGAGTTAAATAACAAGGATACGAGTATATAGCCAACTAATGTTGTTATAAGAATGATAATTAGTATGGTGTGGTCGTGAAAAAAAATTAATTGTTCTATGAGAGGGGAAGCTCTATCTTGGAATCTTAAACTTGATCATCTTGCCATTTTCTAAAAGAAATAATTTTCCTATTAGGGGCTTAAACCCTACGCAATGATCTGCCATTTTAGAAATTAGTTAGTAATTTTTGGGATTTCAGCAAATCTATGGTGCGCAGGGGGAGTATCATGTTGTCACTCGATTGAAGCAGGGAGGGAAAGGGGGAATACCACGGGCCGCCGTGCTGACAGTGCTTCTCAAGTAATAAATACGAACCCTAAGACAGCAATAAGAGAAATTGTTGAGCCTACTGAAGAAACAATATTTCAGGTTGTGTAAGCATCGGGGTAGTCTGAATACCGACGAGGTATCCCGTTCAGTCCTAGGAAATGTTGCGGGAAAAATGTAATGTTTACCCCAATAAATATGACTAAAAAGTGAATTTTTAACCATCTAGGTAATATTGAAAGTCCTGTAAATAGTGGGAATCAATGGGCGATACCTGCAAAGATAGCAAAGACTGCGCCTATTGAGAGAACATAATGGAAATGGGCGACGACATAATAAGTATCGTGGAGAATAATATCGATTGATGAGTTTGCTAACACAATCCCTGTTAGCCCTCCAACTGTGAATAAGAATACGAAGCCAAGGGCTCATAATAATGAAGGTCTGTAAGTGAGTTTGTTACCATGGAGGGTTCCAAGCCATCTAAAAATTTTAATTCCAGTGGGCACAGCAATAATTATAGTTGCAGAAGTGAAGTAGGCTCGTGTGTCGACATCCATACCAACCGTGAACATATGATGGGCCCATACTACAAACCCTAAAACTCCAATTGCTATTATAGCGTAAATTATTCCTAAAGTGCCGAAGGCTTCCTTTTTCCTTGATTCTTGTGTGATAATATGAGAAATTATACCAAACCCCGGAAGAATTAAAATATATACCTCAGGGTGCCCAAAAAATCAAAATAAATGTTGGTAAAGGATAGGGTCCCCTCCTCCCGCTGGGTCAAAGAATGATGTATTTAAATTTCGGTCTGTGAGGAGCATAGTAATTGCTCCAGCTAGAACTGGAAGAGATAGAAGAAGAAGAACTGCCGTTAAAAAAACCGATCAAACAAACAAAGGCATACGATCTCTAAGCATCCCAGTTGTTCGTATATTAATTACTGTAGATATAAAATTAGCAGCCCCAAGGATTGAAGAAACCCCTGCTAAATGGAGCGAAAAAATTCCTAAATCTACTGAGGCTCCTGCGTGAGCAATTCCTCTTGCTAAAGGAGGGTAGACAGTTCAACCTGTCCCGATTCCTCTTTCTACTATTCCTCTTGAAAGTAGCAATGTGAGAGAAGGAGGAAGGAGTCAAAATCTTATGTTGTTTATACGGGGAAACGCCATATCAGGGGCACCAAGTATTAAAGGTATTAATCAATTCCCAAACCCTCCAATTATAATTGGCATGACTATGAAGAAAATTATAACAAAAGCGTGAGCGGTCACAATTACATTGTAAATTTGATCATTCCCAATTAATCTGCCGGGCTGTCCTAGCTCAGCTCGGATTAAAAGTCTTAAGGCCGTGCCCACTATCCCAGCTCAGGCTCCCAATATGAAATATAATGTGCCAATGTCTTTATGGTTTGTTGACAA